ATTAAAATTTCATGTACTGATTCTTGAATACCTACTATGGTAGAATATTCATGCGGTATTTTCTCAGATTTTGCACGTGTGATACATGTTCCTTCCATTTCTCCAAGCAAAGCTCTTCGCATCGCAATGCCTATTGTGTCGGCTTGACCTTTCATAAGTGGAGACAGAATAAAGCGTCCATAATAAAGACGCTTACTGTCTGCTCTTGATTCAACACACTTCCACTGTAGTGTCCGAGTAGATACTGTTACTTTCTCTCGAACCATAGTAATATTATTTGATCAGATCATTGAGTTGTTTATTTCTCTTGAAATCTCTTCAATGTTTATTTCTACACACGTCTTTTTTTAGGAGGTCTACAGCCATTATGTGGCATAGGGGTTACATCCCGTACGAAACTTAATAGTATACCACTTCTACGAATAGCTCGTAATGCTGCATCTCTTCCGAGACCGGGACCCTTTATCATGACTTCTGCTCGTTGCATACCCTGATCCACTACTGTACGAATAGCATTTCCTGCTGCGGTTTGAGCAGCAAATGGTGTTCCTCTTCTTGTACCCCTGAATCCACAAGTACCGGCAGAGGACCAAGAAACCACCCGACCCCGTACATCTGTAACAGTCACAATGGTATTGTTGAAACTTGCTTGAACATGAATAACGCCCTTTGGTATTCTACGTGCACTCTTACGTAAACCAATACGTCCATTCCTACGTGAACCAATCTTTGGTATGGGTTTTGCCATATTTTATCATCTCATAAATATGAGTCAGGGTTATATGGATATATCCATTTCATGTCAAAAAGGATCCTTTATTTTTATTTGTACATCGGGTCCTTTAGAGAGTCCCTTTTAGAAAGATTATCCTTGTCTTTGTTTATGCCTCGGGTTGGAACAAATTACTATAATTCGTCCCCGCCTACGGATCAGTCGACATTTTTCACAAATTTTACGAACAGAGGCCCTTATTTTCATATTTGTCATTCCTTACCTTAACTGAATTCCGAATCTACTTCTTGGAAGAAAATAAGTTTCGTAAAATTTTGAACCTCGAGTTGGATCCCCATGAAAGGAATGTTGAAGTTTAAAAACCTGCCTAATCGTTCGAATCCTTGTTGCGGAGTCTATAAATTATACGTCCTCTGGTTGAATCATAACGACTTACTTCAATTTTTACTCTATCTCCTGGTAGTATACGTATAAAACTACGTCGGATCTTTCCTGAAACATAACCTAGAATCAGATCTTCATTATCTAAACGAACCCGGAACATACCATTGGGAAGTGATTCAGTGATTAAACCTTCATGAACCCATTTTTGTTCTTTCATTCCAGGTAAAACCCCCTTGAAGTATCAACTAATGGAGGAGGAGTGGTATTAGACAACCCGTCCTTTCTCTTTTTTTTTTCACAAATAGGAAGTTTCGGATTGAATTCGGATATCAGAAGGATTACCATATATAACACAAAATTTCTCCGCCGATTCCTTCTAGTCGAGCCTCTCGGTCTGTCATTATACCTCGAGAAGTAGAAAGAATTACAATCCCCATCCCGCCCAAAATTCTAGGAATTCGTTGATAGTTAGAATAGATTCGTAGACCAGGTCGACTGATCCGTTTTAAATTTAAAATAGTTCTATATGGACCTTTCTTATTCCTTCTATGTTTTAGGGTTAAAACTAAAAAAAAATTATTGCTTTCTCGATGTTTCCGCACGTTTTCGATAAAACCTTCTCGTAAAAGTATTTTAACAATGTTTTCGGTGATGTTAGTAGATGCTATTCGAACCGTTCCTTTTCTATTCATGTCAGCATTTCGTATAGAGGTTATTATGTCAGCAATAGTGTCCCTACCCATGATGAACTAAAATTATTGGTTCCTCAAAATTTGGATATAATAAACATGGTCTTTTTTTTTTTTTATTTATGAATTATTAAAGATATATACGTGAGACACAATCCACTAATTTAACTAATTTATCTATTTCATTCAAATAACCTACTATAACTATATCATGGTCTCATCTTATAATACCTCAGGGGCTAATGAAACTATTTTAGTAAAATTTAACTGTCTCAATTCCCGGGCGATCGCACCAAAAACTCGAGTTCCTTTTGGATTTCCTTCTTGATCAATGACAACTGCAGCATTGTCATCATATCGTATTATCATACCGTTGTCACGTTTGAGTACTTTACAAGTACGTACAATTACAGCTCGGATCACTTCTGATCTTTCTAGAGGCATATTAGGCACTGCTTCTTTGATCACAGCAACAATAACGTCACCAATATGAGCATATCGGCGATTACTAGCTCCTATGATTCGAATACACATCAATTCTCGGGCCCCGCTGTTGTCCGCTACATTCAAATGGGTCTGAGGTTGAATCATATGATTTTTAAATCTGTTCTTTCAATGCAAAAAAGGACGTAGGAAAAAAAAAGAAATATTCTTTGTCCAAAAAAAGAAACCTGCAATTGTTTTTTTTATTCCA